AAAAATTACAAAATACTTAACTTAAACCAAAATAATAAAGATGAAAATTGAGATAATAATGGTATGATTTATTATATATGTAAAGTATAGTCACTAAAATTATGGCGCAATTTAGTAAATAAAAAAGACTAATCAAATATTCAGAGACCGTTTATGATCCAATAAGAGGAGCTAAGCAGTTGGAAAATCATACAGAGAAAATATTGGTTGTAGACGATGAAGCTAGTATACGAAGAATTTTAGAAACTAGGTTATCAATGATAGGATACGACGTTGTTACTGCAGAGAATGGAGAAGAAGCTTTAATGATATTTCGCAGAGAGTATCCTAGTCTAGTAGTTCTTGATGTTATGATGGATAAACTAGATGGTTATGGAGTTTGCCAAGAATTGAGAAAAGAATCCGACATACCAATCATTATGTTAACAGCCTTAGGAGATGTATCAGATCGAATAACAGGATTAGAACTAGGTGCTGATGATTATGTTGTCAAACCGTTTTCTCCTAAAGAATTAGAAGCGAGAATTCGTTCAGTATTGAGAAGAACTGATAAAGTTTCAGTTAATCCTGGTATTCCTAGTTCAGGAGTAATTAATATAGGTTTTCTAAAAGTAGATACTAATAAAAAGCAAGTATATAAAAATAATGAAAGAGTAAGACTAACCGGTATGGAATTTAGTCTTCTGGAACTCTTAGTAAGTAAAGCTGGAGAAGCTTTTTCGCGAGCAGCAATACTTCAACAAGTTTGGGGATATACACCAGAAAGGCATGTAGATACAAGAGTAGTTGATGTACACATCTCTCGTTTAAGGGCAAAATTAGAAGAAGATCCGGGGAATCCAGATTTAATACTTACAGCTAGAGGAACAGGATATTTATTTCAACGAATAGCAGAGATAACAATAGCTAATGCAAAGGTAAAGGAATATTAGAAATAAAAAGATTTCAAATGTTGGGGACCCACTAAAGAAAGTCTCCAGCAATCAATATTGAAAAACTTGAATACATTTAGAAAATATTAACTATCTTATCTCTTAAAATTTTAATTAGGGTATACTCTTTTTTCTGTTAATACATTCTTACTTGTTGATGTTTTTTGTATTAATCATGATTTTATGCTTTATTTGGAATCTTTTTTTTTAGCTTCTTGCTGTTTTTACTTTGAGATAATCATTTTTTTTTTAGCTTCTTGCTGTTTTTATTTTTGTTTTGTTATAATTAATGATATTCTTGAATTGGAATATTTTATTGAAAAATAGCTTTATAGTAGTTTAAATTCACAATTGTTAAAAAATTTTTTTATTTATTTTTCTGTCTCATTTATATTCTTTTTATTATATATGCCATATTGATCTTTAAAAAATTTTTTGTTTATCTTGTTTAATCTTATACAGGATTAAAATATACTTAACTGCTATTTTTTATAATATAAATTGTTGTATTAACAAAATATAGCCTCACTATTTTAGCAAGAGAAATTATCAAGAACTATAAAAAAAGAAAAATATATAAACATGTGTTAGTATAATAATATATATTATTTAAGTATATTTTAATCCTGTATAAGATTAAACAAGATAAACAAAAAATTTTTTAAAGATCAATATGGCATATATAATAAAAAGAATATAAATGAGACAGAAAAATAAATAAAAAAATTTTTTAACAATTGTGAATTTAAACTACTATAAAGCTATTTTTCAATAAAATATTCCAATTCAAGAATATCATTAATTATAACAAAACAAAAATAAAAACAGCAAGAAGCTAAAATTGTTATCAATTTTTTGAATATGTTTTAGTAATTTACATTGTGATGTCCAATGTTTATAGTGTTCGTTATACGATTATTTTCTCACAATAAATATCTTATTCTTCTCAACTCTACAGTATAGATAATTTGATTTTATATACTATATTATTGAATATAAAGCTTTTGAGATTTTATTGGCTTATAATGAAAAAAATGGTTAATGAGATTAGTCACTAATTTAACTCTTAGATGAAAAAGCACATTTGTTCTTATTTCTCATAATCTAGTGATCTCTAGAATAATCAATTTATTTTATATAATAATAAAAAACTGAATGATGTCGGTAAATTGTCTGTTTTTTCTTAAATTTGGCCTCCAAACATCGAGACTTCTAAACATCAAATCTGACACACTTCAGCCCTTTTTTTGGCCCTTTTTTGGCAGAATATGTGTCAGATGGTATGTTAAGAAGAAATGTGTTTTGAAAAAACTTTGAGCACGTATATAGAAGATTATATTTTCCCAATTTTTATTTTGAAATCTGTGAGAAGTTAATTGTCCAGTTAGGATTTTGTTAATTTTCTTTTTCCAGAAATCTCTCTTTGCTTTTTTGAAATAATACAATATCGGATTCAATTTTCTCAAAATACACTTCCAGATTTTATTTAGTTTGAGATTCCTTTAGTTTTCTATCCAACAGTTGCTCAGTTTAAGATTGGTGACTGGTAGTCATATTTGAATGAATTGTGCAATGGTATTATTGATAATAGTGATTAAATAACGATTTTGTAAGAATCCCGGCCTAATTAGATCAAACTGAATATGATTTAAATTGTGAGAATGTGAGTTTTTCTCTAACATTAGGAAATGTTTTTAATCTTTTATATATTTAACTTGCCTTAATTTTATTTTTTAGACTAATTTGTGAATATATTGTTTGATTTTACTTGTGCTATTTTTTTGATTTGTTAAATGTTTGAGTTTCCATGTATATTTTAGATCATTTGATTCAGATGTTTTTTTTGTTGATGTGGAAAATTATAGATATTTGCAATGAATTTAATTGATATAATGTTTCTAAGTTATACTTTTGAGTGTAATTAATTTAGTCAAAATATCAAAACTTTATATTTTATTTGTTAACAAACTACCAAAAAACGCAAATAGGCCTTATAATATATACTAACCGTAAAGAAAAGTAAAGTTTCTCTTTTTTTTAATCTGAGAGAAGCACTTTTAATAATTTACTTATATAATAAATTTGGCTTTGGAGATTATTTATCATGACCATAGCACTTGGACAAGAAAAAACTAGAGGTAGTTTCGACCTTGTAGATGACTGGTTAAAGAGAGATCGATTTGTTTTTGTTGGTTGGTCTGGTTTACTGTTGTTTCCATGTGCATATCTTGCACTAGGTGGATGGCTAACAGGAACAACTTTTGTAACATCTTGGTATACTCATGGCTTAGCGAGTTCTTACTTAGAGGGATGTAATTTTCTAACAGCAGCTGTTTCGACACCAGCGAATAGTATGGGACATTCTATTTTGTTCCTTTGGGGGCCTGAAGCACAGGGTGATTTTACTAGATGGTTCCAGGTTGGTGGATTATGGACTTTTACAGCTTTACATGGATCATTTGCATTAATTGGTTTTTGTCTACGTCAATTTGAGATTGCTAGACTTGTTGGGATTCGTCCTTACAATGCTATTGCTTTTTCTGGACCAATAGCTGTTTTTGTATCAGTATTTTTAATGTATCCGTTAGGACAAGCAAGTTGGTTTTTTGCTCCTAGTTTTGGTGTAGCTGCTATATTTAGATTTTTATTATTCCTTCAAGGTTTTCATAACTGGACTTTGAATCCTTTCCATATGATGGGAGTGGCAGGAATTTTAGGAGGAGCTCTACTATGCGCTATTCATGGTGCGACTGTAGAAAATACTATTTTTGAAGATGGTGATGCTGCTGATACTTTCCGTGCATTTAATCCAACTCAATCTGAAGAAACTTATTCTATGATTACAGCGAATAGGTTTTGGTCTCAAATTTTTGGAGTTGCTTTTTCTAACAAACGTTGGTTGCATTTCTTCATGTTGTTTGTTCCTGTAACAGGTATGTGGACTAGTGCCTTTGGTATTGTAGGACTAGCTTTAAACTTACGTGCATATGATTTTGTTTCTCAAGAGCTGCGTGCAGCTGAAGATCCAGAATTTGAAACTTTTTATACTAAAAATATTTTATTAAACGAAGGTATTCGTTCTTGGATGGCTGCACAAGATCAGCCTCACGAAAACTTTATTTTCCCAGAGGAGGTTTTACCACGTGGAAACGCCCTTTAATCCTAGTACAGGAGCAGGTGGTAGAGATATTGAATCTACAGGATTTGCTTGGTGGTCCGGTAACGCTCGTTTAATTAATGTATCTGGAAAATTACTAGGTGCTCATGTTGCTCATGCTGGAGTAATGGTATTCTGGACAGGTGCAATGACCTTGTTTGAAGTTGCTCACTTTATTCCTGAAAAACCTCTTTATGAACAAGGTTTTATTTTATTACCTCACTTAGCTTCATTAGGTTGGGGTGTTGGTCCTGGTGGAGAAATAGTTAATATTTTTCCATATTTTGTGGTTGGTGTTGTTCATCTTGTTTCTTCAGCAGTTTTGGGGTTTGGTGGTATTTATCATGCCCTAATAGGCCCTGACACCCTTGAAGAATCGTTTCCATTCTTTGGTTATGATTGGAGAGATAAAAATAAAATGACTACAATCATTGGGATTCATTTAATTCTATTAGGAATAGGAGCCTTTTTATTAGTAATTAAGGCATTATTTATTGGTGGAATTTATGATACATGGGCTCCTGGAGGAGGCGATGTTCGTTTCATAAGTAATCCAACTTTAAATCCAGCTATTATTTTTGGCTATTTACTTAAATCTCCTTTTGGAGGAGATGGTTGGGTATGTAGTGTGAATAATATGGAAGATTTAGTTGGTGGACATATTTGGATGGGAGTTATTTGTATTGCTGGCGGTGTTTGGCATATTTTAACTAAGCCTTTTGCTTGGGCAAGACGTGCTTTCGTTTGGTCTGGTGAAGCTTATCTGTCTTATAGTTTGGCTGCTTTATCTTTAATGGGTTTGATTGCTAGTCAATATGCATGGTATAATAATACTGCATATCCTAGTGAGTTTTATGGACCAACGGGTCCAGAGGCCTCTCAAGCTCAAGCTTTTACTTTCTTAGTTAGAGATCAACGTCTAGGAGCTAATGTCGCTTCTGCACAAGGTCCTACTGGTCTAGGTAAATACCTTATGAGATCTCCTAGTGGTGAAGTTATTTTTGGTGGTGAAACTATGCGTTTTTGGGATCTACGAGCTCCTTGGCTTGAACCTTTACGAGGTCCTAATGGTTTAGATTTAAACAAAATCAAAAATGATATTCAGCCATGGCAAGAACGTAGAGCTGCTGAATATATGACTCATGCTCCATTAGGTTCTTTAAATTCTGTAGGTGGGGTTGCTACAGAGATTAACTCTGTAAACTATGTATCTCCTAGATCATGGTTAACAACTTCTCATTTTTTCTTAGGATTCTTCTTGTTTGTTGGTCATTTATGGCATGCTGGTAGAGCAAGAGCTGCAGCAGCAGGTTTTGAAAAAGGAATTAATAGAGAAAACGAACCAGTTCTATCTATGCGTCCTTTAGACTAATTTTTTTTACATATTTTACGCTTTTATATAAAAGTGTAAAATATGTAGAAAAAGCTGTGTAACGTCTATGGTTATTTGTACTAAAATTTGTTGTATTCAAATCCATAGAGTCTTTTTTATTAGCATTTGTTTTTGCTTTGAATCTAAACAATATCTACTAATTTGTTGTTTAAATTTTTTATAACAGGAATTATTTTATGACTTCTACATTATCTAGCTTTATCACTAGCCTGATTGCAGGTGGTTTAATAGTTGTTTTACCAATCACAACTGCTTTAGTTTTAGTGAGCAAAACTGATACAGTTCAGAGATCTTAGATTTTGAAATGGTCTTTTATATGCTTCCTTTTATTATGTGAGTATATAAAAGACTTTTTATTTTGTATTATGAAATATTTTATTGTTATATCCTGAATTCAAGAATAGTTTTGGAGATTTTCTAATTTTTTATTTAATCTTTTTTGCTTATATATCTTTTGTTATTTGTTTATTGTAGATCCATTGTATATTTTGAGCTATATATTACAAATTTAGATATATTTTTTACTATAATATACTCACAGCTTTTTATCTGTTCCTTTTTACTATGTTTATTTTTTTCAATGTTTCATAATATTTATTAATTCCAGTAGTACTAGATAATTATGGATATATCAGTTGCTTTGTTGAATTAGAAAGATTTTTATATATTTGTATCTACTCCATAATGTGTGTTTTGGTTGTGTAAAATGCATAAAGTGTATCGATTTTATTTCGATGCATTCTCTATTGTAAGATACTTTCTTGAATTATGTTTTTCTTAAGGCTTCTATTTACGAGGGGATTGCATATCATTGAATTGCTATTAAATTATTTTCATCAACAGTTGATAGATAACTTGACATTTTATATCTGATCAAAATATTATCTTTTTGTATTTTAATTGTTTTTCAATTCTTATTGTGAATAACATGACAATCGAGATAATACAAACTAGATTCTAAGTTTATAATATTGCGAATTACTATATTATTTCTTTTATATAACACTATATGTGTAGTATTCTGATAAAGAACTGCTGCCTGTTTTATTTTTTTTGGTAGATATTTATATTGTTTCACGAATTACTACTTTTTTTATAACACTATATAATATATTCTATATGTATTGATATATACATGAAAATCCTAAAAAAAGGTCTAATATATTACTATGTCAAATATAATACCAAGTGAAAGAACAAGACTTTATAGAAAAAAAATGATTGAAGATGGGAAACTACTTCTTCAAATCTGGGTTACTCCTGAAGAAAAAGACTTGATTATACTAGCAAAAAAAAGAAATAGGTTTATTGTTTCCTGATCTCTGGCAAGAAGCTTTATCTACTTTTGCACAAGAAGTACTGCAAAAAATCGACCAATTCAATTTAAAAGCTCTAAAAAAGGATGATATTATCCAATTACAAAAAATAAGTCAGCAGATTTTGAAAAAAAAGATTCTACAAAAAAAAATCTAGTAATAAGATTATAAAAAATAAAAGAATTCTTTTGGATGAAAAAGAAAGAATAAAAAGAATAGAAAAATGTTTAGAAATACATCCGCGTGCCACCAATTTAGAAATTTCAAACTGGTGTGAAGAAAAAGAGATGGCAGTAGGTTCATCAGAAACTGTTAGGAAATATAAAAATAAAATAAAAAAATACGAAAAAACAAACTAAAGAGAATTTCTCTATCTTATTGAGAAAATTAAAAAATGACAATTTTTTAATGAACATCCTGTATCTGGCAGATACAAGAATGTCTCCTTTTATTATATACCAAGAAAAAAATAAAGACAAGGTGACAAAAGTTCCCAAAAGAAATGCTTCAATACAATCTTGGTTAACAGAAGTTGAGTCGGGTAGAGTCCACTGGGACCCCGAGATGACTATATATTGGACAAATGAAAAAATAAATGACCCAGATCAATCTTCTACATATCAGTCTACAGTTCAGACTCTGGAGCAATTAGAAACCATGTGGGACATAATAGAAAATCAGACCGCCTGAGATTCAAAACAAGAAGTTGAGTTTAAGGGGATTTACCCAGCGATCCACTTAGACTCGGCCCAAAAAGTAGCTTGTATTGATCTAGATACAATGGGCAAGATGAATAATAATCAATTCCACATTGCTCCTCAAAAAGCTCATATACTTGATCCGATACAAAAACACGCAACAGGTGGTTTTATAGAGCTAAGTTGTTCTGGGTCTGGCTTACATATATGGAATCAAATTAATCAAGAAGATAACAATAAGAAAACTAGATTTTTTGATAATCAGATTGAATTGTATACAAATTGTCGTTTTTTAATTTTTACATTAGAACAGGTGGAGATTATCTCAAATAATAAAGTAGTCTACTCTCCTGTTCTTATGGAACAATTTTCTTATTCTGATGCTAACTTATCCAGTTGGAATATAAAAGAACTAAAAGCAGCACTTGATAAAAAAGAACCAACTGCTCTAGTAAAAAATAGAAAAAAAGTAGTTGATAAGAAAACAGAAGATAAGGAAAAAGTTTGCAATATGTTAGCAATGTAGCAAAAACTGTTTAGAGACTATACAAGGTATTGTAGTCTTATAGATTTTTAGATTGTAGATTTTCTATCTAAGTATAATATACGAGAAGAAAAAAATAGAGTATTTTTAGTTGTTTTTTATTTTATCTTATTGATTTTGTTTATCAACTAGCGTATATTGCTGATGAAGTAGTACAATTTATTATTATTTTTCTTAGATTATCTGTTTTATGTTCAAATTTAATATTCATGGAATGTTTTTAATACTAGTATTTTCATCGGGATGACAGGATTTGAACCTGCGACATTCTGCTCCCAAAGCAGACGCGCTACCAAGCTGCGCTACATCCCGCTATATCAACCTTTGAGTGTCAATTCATCTAGTTTAATTATAGTACTTTTTTTTCTTATTGTCTAGTGTTTTGATTATTTTGGATACCAAAACATACCTTTGATACCATTTGGATCGGAGACGAAACCTAGATTATTATAGAAAACTACTACTTCAGGATCTGCAAATAATGTAATAGTATTAATTTCGTAAGATCTAAGTTCTTTTATTATTTCGTGGACTAAAATTTTTCCTAATCCCTGTCCCTGAAAATCGGGATGTACTACAACATCCCATATAGTAGCATTAAATGCGTAATCAGATGTTGCTCGTGCAAAACCTATCAAACAAGCTTTGCCATCAATTTTTTGTATTAGAGAAACAATTAAAAAACTGTTTTGAATAGCTGTTTTTACTTTCTTTATTGGTCGACGCAGCCAACCCACAGAGTCGCATAGTTTTTCTAAATCACTTAAATTAATGTTTTTGTTTGTGCTTAAGTATACCTCCACAAGTTTGTTTTTGTATTTAATATCTTTGATTAATAGAATGTCTTTTTTTTGTGTACTATTTTCTTCTGATAATATATTTGAGTTTTTAAAAAACAGTGTCCAAAGAGTCATATAAAAAAGTAATAAAGTTTATTTGTTTCGACGGAGAATATTTTCGTGAGTATATTTTACTTTTTAGTAAAATATACTCATATGTGTATTTATTAATATGTTATTTAGTATATAGGTAGAAATAGAGCATCTGGATAGAATCTATTAATTTGAATAGATATTTATTAATCTTTCATTTCAAACTATATAAAAGATTAATTATCTTGTATAGCTTGTTTCTTTTTAGTAATACACATGTTTATTATATAAATTAGGTTTTACAGTGTATTATTTCTTTTGATTTTTATATTTATTTAATCTTGTATTTACACTATTATGTTTTTGTTTTTGATGTTGTTTTTAATTGTTTAATTATTATGAGACTGTAGATAAATATTAAACAACCATTATCAAACTGATTTTTACATCTGATTATTCTTAATTTGTAATAGTACTTTATAACACATCTCAATAATTAATCCAGCTGTGAAAGTCATCCATATTGTTGCAACTACTGGTGCAGTTGATAAGTATTTTGTAAAATTGTTCATTCTTTACTCTTTTATTTGATGTGATTTATCGAGGAGATACTGTTATTTCGTCAGCAGGAGCAAGTAGTTTTCCACTACTAAATTCTTGCCAGGCAGCAAACGGCCAAACAAATCCTGATAGCATAAACTGTGTAGCCAAAGGTACATCTATAATGATCTCTTTTTCTGTTGGTTTACTTGCAGTGCGAGTTGCTTGTAAATAACTTCTACCAGTCCATCCTATCCATCCTGTAATGTAAAGAAACATCATTCCTGGTAATACAAATTCTCCTGCATGGCTCCAGCGTCCATCAGCTATTAAATTTAAAGTTGATTCATTTATTATCACTTTTTCATAACTATAAGACTACATTTGTGTAGATATAGTTAGTATTCATTTTTTTATTTGAATTTTATGTTGAAAATGTTGTTTTTTTGTGGCAAAAAAATCTTCATAAAATGTGTATGATCTAAGTACTTAAATCTTTTCCGTATAGTTATTTTGACATTCTTATCAGCACAATTTTTTTATCGATAGTAACCTCAATATTTTTTTCTGAATTTTTAGTAAAATTTGCATTTATTTTTTATCAATTAATAACTGTACTTTGTAAACTGAGGTAATCCATCACTACCGCATAATAGTCCTGCTTTTCCATATCTGTCAAATCGTGTTTTGGTTTTATTAATTTGTTGTTCTAGAGCTAATGCGGGTGGAGTATTAGCTTCATATTTTGCTAATCTTCCTTCTAGCTTTTTCACAGAGTTATTCAAGCGGTTTGCAAATGCAGGTGATTCACTACATAAAGCTTAGAGTGGAAGAAACCCTCTTAACAAACTGTACAGAACAATTTACTATTATACAGCTTGACTATTTATATTCATGTGTTTAGTTTAATAAATATAAAACTATTGAATTTTTGGTTAACAATATCATTTTTATGGTAAAAATAAATGTCTCTTTCATCTTTTTTATGATTTTAGTATTATTTTCTACTACGATACTCAATTTCTTTATCACTGTCTAATAGTATTATCGGAGTTGCATGTAGTATTTTTCAAATATATATACTGGTATCATGATACTTTTCTATTTCCTTAGGATTGATTAGATAATTTATTCAACTTAGACCCGCTACATCAGCATGTGCATTTAGTGGAATTGATATGCAAAAAATGCTAAGTGTAAAAACTAAGGCAATAATTTTTTTCACTTATATTTCTCCTTATTTAACGTGTAGTATATATTAATCAATTTAGCGATAATGTTCTTCGTTTTGTCAACGAAAAATATACAACTACTATAAACAGTAAATTTAATATTTGCAGTTTGATATTATAGGAATATAATACTATAAAATATATTAATATTATTTCTCTATCCAAGAAAATTTACATTATTATAATAATTATTATGGTTCATGTCTTTTTTTGATTTAAAGTCTAAATTCTGCTAGAATTAGACTTATACATTTTTATATGGATTAGCTTTATGAGTTTGGTCAGTGAAATTATTTTAAACTCTGATGATGAACTTCGATATCCAACAATTGGTGAACTAGAGTTCCACATTTTTTTAAATATTATATATCAATTTGCGATGAAAATTTAGATGTTTTTGATATTGAAAAACCTTTATAAACTTCAGGTTAGATATTTTTAGTTATCTAAGCTGATTTGTTTGTATTTTACTGTTAAGAGGTTATAGTTGCCATCTAACATATTTTTTATATTTTTAGAAAAACGTGAATTATAATTGTTTTATTGTATTTAGATTTTATATATTCATATTCTACTTTTAGTTGAAAAAAATATTGTAAAGGATTACTCTATTAATTGAACGAGTAATTTTTAAGCTATTTTATACATAATTATATTTATTAGCTTTGACAAGAGATTTAAGTCTACTTTGCTAAGTATTAGGGATTACCTTTCTACTGGAGAAAATCGAATTCGAGTAATAACCTTGTTGAGAAATCAGGAAAAAGATATTATTGTCTTACAAGAGGAACCAACTATATCTTTTAAGTTGGTCTGGATATATCAAATCTATAATAACATATTGTAATTAGCCAGAAATGTATCAAATTGTGATTGCCTAAAAAATTAGCATTGCTATAAAAACTTAAATTAAATAAATAATTTTATATATTTTAGGTGTGTTGTAGTTGTATGTTATGGAAATATTGTTTTCTTTATGTTAACTCTTGAGTTCTTACGTCTTATCACTAATGATTTCATATTTACAACTTATTTTGAATAATAATTTAAGAGAAGTATGAATAACTATATAATACTCATAATTAAATAGATATATAGTTTTAAGCTACACAATAAGACATTGTTTCATGTAGTTTATGTTTACAAAAAGATATTTCTTTTTAGTTAGTAGAGCTGCAAGTAAAAGAATTTTTCAAATACATCCAGAATATATTGCTCCTGGTGGCAATGCTTCTGGTGCACGTCAACGATCTTTATGTTTAAGAGATTATGGTTGGTATCTTCGATTAATTACTTACGGAATTTTAGCTGGAGATAAAAGGCCAATAGAAGCTGTTGGTATTATTGGTGTAAGAGAAATGTATAATTCTTTGGGTGTTCCTATGATTGGCATGATAGATGCTATTCAATGCTTAAAAGAAGCAACATTGAATGTTTGTGACAATGATGATGCAAGATTCGTTGAACCTTACTTTGATTTTCTTATATCCGGAATGTCTTAAATTTAATATAAACAGAATATATCAAGTTTGCGCTTCCTGTTTTTTGATGGTATAATTATCCCTACGCTCGGAATTACACAATTATAATAAATTTAACTTGTCAGAACTGGAAAGAAGCAGCAATAAAGTTTAATTATAAATGGTGTATTTTCCGAGCTTTAATGTTTTATATTATTTAAATAATTATTAAGGTTAAGCTTATTTTTATTTTTCCTAAGCTTATAAGGATAATATATATGTTTTATATCCTTTGCTTTTCATTTACATTTTTAGAAACGTAGCCAGCTTATGAATTTTATAAAAGAATTAGAACTTCTTTTGAAATCCCGTCATCCTATAATTTACATAACTACAAAAGAAGAAAATAGGTTTGAATATGTATTAAAAGAGTTTATGGAATATCATTATTCTCCATACTATCTATTATATTGGGATTTTATTACGGGATTTCAGGGAAATCCAAATTACTATTCTAAGGCTGCGAGAAACCCTTTGCAAACCTTAGAGTTTATTGAAAATTTTGATAGAGATGCTCATTCTTTTTTTGTTCTAAAAGATTTTAATGTATTTTTGCAAGATAATTCTATAGTTAGAAAAATCCGGAATATATGTAAAAATTTAGGTCAAAGCAAAAAAAGTATTATTATATTAGCTACAGAACAAAAAATACCTGATTCTTTGGCAGAACTAGTTACTGCTTTAACATTTCCTCTACCTACTATATTTGAATTGCGAGATGAAATTTTACGTTTATCTCAATTTTTTGATATACAAATTGATTCCAAGTTGTTAAATCAGTTAGTGAAATTATGTCAAGGTTTATCCTTAGAGCGTACAAGAAGGGTTATGTTCAAGGTGTTGTCTATTTCTGAAGATGTAAGTTCTCATGCCTTGAATATTATTTTGAGTGAAAAAAAACGGATTATTGGTCAAAGTCAGATTTTGGAATTTTGTTCTCAAGATGTTAGTATAGAGGACATTGGAGGAGTGAACAATCTTAAAAATTGGCTTAAGTTAAGATCACAATCTTTTTCTGATCAAGCTTCTTTATATGGTTTGCCTGCTCCTAAAGGGTTGCTTTTAGTTGGTATTCAAGGTACCGGTAAATCTTTAACTGCAAAAGTTGTCGCTAGTGAATGGAAATTACCTTTATTAAGGCTTGATGTTGGAAAACTTTTTGGAGGGGTTGTTGGCGAATCCGAAGCTCAAGTACGCCATATGATTTCTGTGGCTGAATCTTTGTCTCCTTGTGTCTTATGGATAGACGAAATAGATAAAGCATTTAAAGGATTTGAAAGTACTGCTGATAGTGGGACGACAAGTCGTGTTTTTGCTACTTTTATAACGTGGTTATCTGAAAAAACTTCTCAAGTCTTTGTTGTAGCAACTGCTAATAATATTTATTCTTTACCTCCTGAATTACTGCGAAAAGGTCGTTTTGATGAGATCTTTTTTCTGGCTTTACCTTCATACGAGGAAAGAAAGTCTATCTTTTCTGTTCATTTAGCTAAATTGAGACCATCTACTTGGTCTTTTTATGATATTTCTAAAATTAGTTCATTAGCTAAAGACTTTTCTGGTGCAGAAATTCAGCAGTGCATTATAGAAGCTATGTATAAAGCTTTTAGTCAAGAAAGAGAGTTTGAAACTCAAGATATTTGTGATGCAATTGCAGATATGGTTCCTTTAGCATACACTCATGCTGAAGCTTTGGAAAATATACAAAATTGGGCTTCCACTGGAAAAATCAGATCAGCTTCTGCTTCCTAGCTTGATATTATTTTGAACTTGAATCTTGTGATATTATCAAATTGTTTATTATTTATTACATTTTTTATTTTTGTTGACTTTATAGTAATAGTTTGTACCACAAATATTTTTATTTATTTTTAAGATTATGCTCACTTCTCCTGACAATTTGTCTGTTTTATCTGACAATATTACATTATCAAAAAAATTAGATCTAATTGAAAAAGTTGATATTTGTAACCAAGATCAACTGTCTAGTTTATATTCTTTTTTAGAATCTAAAATTCTTAAACAAGGATTTAATCCTGATTGGATTGACGGAACTATTTATAAGTTATTATTGAACTCTAATAATTCTCGGATATTAGAATTATTAGAAGCAAATTTTGAACATGGTTTAGTTGATAGCAATTCAACATTTTATTTTTCTCATATTGAATTGCAAAAATTATTGTTAGAAAATAATTTTCAAGAGGCTGATATTTATACTTCTAAACTGTTATGTAATCTTGCTAATATTAACACTAGAAAGTGGTTATATTTTAGTGATGTCAATAAAATACCGCAAAATGAATTAGTAATTGTAGATATGTTGTGGAAGATTTTTTCACAAGGTAAATTTGGTTTTTCTGTTCAAAGGCAAATTTGGTTAAATAATGATAAAAATTGGAATCTGTTGTGGGATAAGATAGGGTGGCGCAACCAAGAAGTTCTTTGTCGATATCCAGAAGAATTTGTATGGGATTTAACTGCTCCTATTGGTCATCTTCCTTTATCCAATCAATTAAGAGGGGTGCAAACTCTTAATTCGTTATTTCAGTTACGTATTTGGGATTAATGTTTTGTAACAAGATCGAACAGAATTATTAAATCAAGGAAGTATTAGTGATTTTAATAATAGATAACTATGATAGTTTTACATACAATTTAGTTCAGTATGTAGGAGAGATGGGGTATCTTCCATTTGTGGCTAGAAATAATAAAATTAGTATTGCTCAAATTTCTGAGTTACATCCAACTAAAATTATTATTTCTCCCGGCCCAGGATCTCCGGATGCTTCTGGAATCTCGTTAGAAGTAATTCGTGAGTTTGGTTCTACTATACCCATATTGGGAGTTTGTTTAGGCCATCAAGCTATTGGTCAAGCATATGGAGCTTCAATTATTCAATCTGCTGCTCTTATGCATGGCAAAGTTTCAGAGGTACACCATACTCAAGATAATGTTTTGTTTAAAAATATTCCGAGTCCTTTCGTTGCAACAAGATATCATAGTTTAATTATAGATTCTTCTGATTTTCCAGATATTCTTGAAGCTTTTTCCTATACAGAAGATAATATAATTATGTCTGTTCAACATAAAGTGTATAAGTTTGTTTTTGGCATACAATTCCATCCAGAAAGTATTAAAACACATGTTGGTAAAACAATTTTGAAAAATTTTCTAGAATTAAATTAGTTTTTTTGATAAATTATCAGTTGATTGTTTATTTTGGTAATTGTAAAACAAAATTTAATTTGATAAGAGCTTCTAAATTTTTTATTATATGTTTTCTATATATATGTTGATCTGATAAAGATTTTAATTTTGTTTATCAGAATTGTTTGTATTGCGTAGCGTTGTTGTAAATCATGTAAATTTTATTACTAATCATCTTTTTACTATTATGAATTTAATTCCGGCTTTATTAGTTTTGGCTGATGGTACGTACTATAAAGGATGGTCGAATAACCTAAGCCAGACTTCAATAGGAGAAGTTGTTTTTAATACAGGAATGACAGGATATCAAGAGATTCTGACAGATCCTAGTTATTCTGGTCAAATAATTACGTTTACTTATCCAGAAATTGGTAATACAGGGATTAATTTTGAAGATACTGAATCTAAACAAGTTAGTGTACAAGGTGTTATTACTAAGTGTTCCTCTCAAAAGTCATACAGTTGGAGGCAAACAACTTTATGGGATAATTATTTAAAGAAAAATAATATAATATCTATTTCTTCTATAGATACTAGGTCTTTAACAAAACATTTAAGGTCTTTTGGTGCTATGAATGGTGGTATAGTGTGAATTAATACTTTTTCTTTTTTGTTTTTTTGAATTAATAAAGAAAGAAATCATTAGTAATAAGTTAAAAAAATAATTTACCTATCAGATGAAGCATTGAAACTAGCTATGTACTTTAGTTTTTTATATAGATATAGGGTAATTTTACTTAAAATTTCTGCAGTAAGAAAATTGATTTAATTATGTTGAAATTGTTATTATTGGAAGTTGTTATGGCTTTGTTATAAGCTGTTTGTTTAGAAATAAGCTTATACAGTTTTTTAAAAAAGAAATTTCTTATTTTATTTCGAATGAAATTCTCAATCCTAGGGATTTGGTTGATAAAGTACGTCAGAGTCCTGTTATGGAAGGGTTAGACTTGATTAAGGAAAATACTACTTCCGTAAGTTTTTCTTGGAATAACGAATTTATGACGAAATGGAACTACAGTTGTTCAAAATTCCCATTATCTAGAAAATTCTTAAAAGTAATTGTTATTGATTTTGGTGTAAAATTTAATATTTTGCGCCAGTTGTCATTTTATGGATGCTCACTAATTGTTGTTCCTGCCACAACTTCTGCTCACACTATTTGTTCTTATAATCCAGATGGAATCCTATTATCAAATGGTCCTGGTGATCCTTCGACTGCAAGTTATGCAGTTCAAACAATTAAAGACCTATTAATTACAGATATACCAATTTTTGGTATATGTATGGGACATCAGTTGTTGAGTAAAGCACTAAATGGACTTACTTTTAAGCTTAAATTTGGACATAGAGGATTAAATCATCCTGCTGGTTTATTACAAAAAGTAGAAATAACAAGTCAAAATCACGGTTTTGCAGTTGATTTTGATACATCGACTGAATCAACAGAACTTCTGCAGTTGACTCATTTTAACTTGAACGATGATACTATTGCTGGTCTAGCGCATATTGAGATTCCTGCTTTTTCTGTTCAATATCATCCTGAAGCAAGTCCGGGGCCTCATGATTCTGATTATTTATTTCATTATTTTGTATGTTTAATGAAGCAAAGAATTTTATATGAGAATTAATATTAGATATGACCTTAATTGATAAGTTAGTTGAGATAGAAAATAATTATAAGTTATTTAGAATTGTGTAAGAACAAAAATTGATTGTTATATAATAATCAATTTTTGTTCTTTATATTTTAGTCTTTTTTGACTGTTTGGATTTATTTATATCCATTTGATAATTACTACTGACCAGGTAAATCCGGCTCCAAATCCAGCCATAATAATCTTATCATTTTTTTTCAGTTTGTTTGCTTGGACAGCCTCATCTAAAGCTAATGGAATCGAAGCTGCAGATGTATTACCATAATTACAGAGATTATTTATTATTTTTTCCTCAGGTAAGCTTAGTTTTGTTGCTATTGCTGTTAATATTCTTTCATTTGCTTGATGAAGTAATAACCAATCAATATTTTCTATGTTGAGATTTGCTTCTTTTAGACATTCAGTTATGGCAATTGGAAGTCGTGAAACTGCAAATTTGTAGACTTCTCTTCCGTTCATATCTATAAAATTGTAATATCTATGATGTAAATTATGATTGTTGTTTATAATTTTATCTTCTGATTTTAGGAAAAGGTCTTTGTTCTGACTACCATCCGTTTTGATACTAGAACTTAATATAAAATTATCTTCATTTTTTTTTAATATTACTGCTCCAGCAGCATCTCCAAACAATATACAAGTTGTTCTGTCAGACCAATTAACCCATTTTGATAAAACATCAGCACCAATTACTAGTATTGTATTGTAAATACCGTTATTTATAAATTGGGATCCAGTTAATAAACTAATCACAAAACCTGAACAAGCTGCAGTTATATCAAAAGCTGCTGCCTGTTGTGCTCCTATTCTATTTTGGATTTCTCCTGCACTTCCGAATAAATCGTCAGGTGTAGATGAAGCTAATATAATTAAATCTATCTCTCCGGCTCTAATATTACCATTTTTTAAAGCTTGTTTGGCCGCTTCTGTCCCTAGATCAACGACTCCACTATCCTCATCTGTTATTCTTCTATTTCTAATCCCTGTTCTTGTTGTAATCCATTCATCAGAGGTATCGACCACTTCACTTAATTCTTTGTTACTTAATGATTTTCCAGGTGTAGCTGAGCACACAGTAGAAATAAATCTCTGTTGTTAACTATACGAGCAACTTTAATTACATATAGCTATTAATGTTAATGTCAATAGGTTTAACTTTAGTTTTTTAATTTCTATTCAGTAAATCGTTTCTATGATCTTGGACAAAACTTAAGTTGTTCATTATCTATTATATTTTTGAGTTCAACCGTCAGACTGTTATTTACTCAATTTTTTTTATTTGATATTCTTGTTCTTAACCTTATTTTGTTTTCTTATTACCTATTTTTTTTATAAATTTTTTATAAAAATAATAAGTATTTGAATTTTGGATCTTTTGGATAGTTTAGATTAACTAGCGACTGTCGAAATAATACTAGCACCGTAAATGTTGATTGCCTTCATTATTATATTTTAAAAATTTAATGACTTATTTCAATAGTAATGTAAACAATAGATAGAGGTACAAATCCTATTTACTTATTTTCACTATCACTTAATAATATATTATTTATTACAGTATAATATAGAAAGTAGAAATAAAAAAAACAGTGGTACCAGATAATATCAGTACCACTGTTTTAGACTTTTTGATATATTAAGTGTTTTCAATATTCTTACTAAACTATTTTACCATTTATCAGATTGTGATAGAACATAATTTGCCACATCTTCAATATCATTTGGGGCTAAGCGACCACCAAAAGCAGGCATTGCATTTTTCCCATTTGTTACTTGTGTTGTAATAGCTGTAACACTATTCATTTCATTAGCTTCTAGAGCGTCGCTTTTAATAGTTTTTTCCGGCATAATTACATTATTTCCACCTGCGTGACATGCAGAACAGTTTGCTGAAAAAACTTGTGCTCCATGTTCAATATCTGCAGCTAGAGCTGAACCTGTAATCGAATATATTGCCAAAATTGCTAAAGAGCTAAATAAATGTAGTTTTTTGTTCAATTTTATATCTCCTTTTTTGCTATGCTTTACATATTATTTTAGTTTCAGTAAAATAATATGTTAAATTTATGTGTATTGTATTTACCATCTAGATTATAACAAATTTTATACAATGATGGAGTATATATTAATTTTTATTATTTCAAATGACAATAAGAGAAATAAAATATACTGCAATTGTTTTCTAGCTAGTTCTTTTATGTTTGTTAAAGTCTTATATAGATTTTATAGTTTCTAATATAATTTTGTTTTGTGTGCTTGGATGTTACTATAAGCGTAATTGTTTAGTATTTATTAATTGTGGATATTAATAATAGATTTTTCCACCGCCCCATTTTTCTGAAGCTACTTTAGGTTGTATTAAAATATGTCCAGCTATTGTAAATAGATCATCATCACTTAAACTACGCATTTTTGGAAAAATATCTGCACTTTTAATGCTTGGATGAATTTCTGCAATTGATTCTGCTCCGTCGTAACTAGTTGGGTTTTTCATATAGTCAACTAACGCTTCTACATTATTGCGTTGAGGTGTTGCTAGACTAAGTGACTCTGGTTCAAGTCCTATGTTAGGATTCGTTTTTGTAATTCCACCTGCATGGCATTGTCCGCATGTACTGTTGAACAATCTTTTTCCTCTTTTTACTTGTTCAGGATTTAGAATAGAAGTTTGTCCAGAACTATCTGTTATAACAGTTCTAGTTGCTTCATCTAATTCTATTGCTTGCACGCTGTTAAATGCATTGAATATAATTAATAAAGAAATTATACTACACAGCCAGTAATTGTTTTTTGACATATATTTTTAAGGTCCCGTCTTATTTTACTATTTTGAAATTGCAAACTGATTTTTTTCTTTGTTTTTTGTTGCTTCTTTTTTTTGTCATTACAGTAGAACACTCTACTTAGTAGATCTTATTTTATTATTATTAG